TTTATAGAAACAAACAAAAATTGAATTATCTAAAAAGTGATTTGTTCAATCGAATTTCAAATCTTGACAAAATTGAAATTGGAACAACAAGAACGCGATTATGTATCTCTAAGGATGAGACTAAACAAGAATATTTACCAGAAAAGTTTGATCCCTTATTCAAGGGGTCTTACCGCGGAAGAATCAAAAGAGAACTTTCGCCTACAACACCGCTAAACGAGACTTCGAACAAGTTTTTATGAATCCTCTTTTCGATATTTCGAACGATATTTCGAACGATACGTGGAACGATCCTTTTACTTTTAATGATCCTTGGAACGATACTTTGAACGATCCTTTGACTTTGAACGATACTTTTACTTTTAATGAGAGTTTTATTTTGAATGAGACTTCGAACGAGCGTTGGACTTTGTACCAAAATCCATTTCAATTAAATTCCAAAGAGCCAATTTTCCGGGATTACATAAATAGACTTTTGGAAGATGAAGTGAAGGAGCCAGAAAAGAAAGCTTTGGAGTATCGAAAAGTTCCACTTTTGCAGGATTACGTAAAGAGACTTTTGAAGGATGAAGAAAAGAGATTTTTGGAAGATCAAGAAAATAGACTTGTGGAGGATCAAGAAAAAAACAAAGAACCGAAGCAACAAAAGCTCCCGAGACAAATAAAGTTCAATAGAAAACTAAAGCTCAATGTAAAAATACAAGTAGAGAAACAAAGAGAGTTAGAGATAGAGAGACAAATAAAAAAAAAATTAAAAAAAGAAAAAGACAAAGAAGAAAAAATAATAAACGATTTCTTATTGGTCATCGAGAAAGGGTTTTAGTATTTTAGAGTCTACAAACTAGCATTAAAAAAAACTAAAATAAGAACTACGAAAAGAATTTGATTTAAAGTGGAAAAATTTCAGTTTCAACAAAAAATGTGTTTCACATAGAACTATAACCTGTAACTAAGTACTTTATTTATTTTTAAATGGCAGTTCCAAAAAAACGTATTTCAAAATCAAAAAAGCGTATTCGTAAAAACACTTGGAAAAGAAAGAGTATTGGGTCAAGATTAAAAGCTATTTCCTTAGGAAAATCTCTTTTAAACGGTAGTTTTACAAGTTTCTTTTACAAAAATAAAGAACAATAAGTTGGGGAATAATTGACGTCAAGTTAATGTAGGATTAGAATCAAAGTGCATCACTTTAAATTTAAAAGGGTTCTTATTTATTTAGTTAATATCTATAATTTTGATAAAATAAATTATAGGTATTAACTACCTCGACTCAATTCACTTTGATTTTTCGTGATTGTTAGTTTATAAAATTTGTTAGTACAAATCTCTTACTAAAGTAAAATTTAATAAAGTAAACTCGAGTTCAATTTCATGTAAGCGAAAAATACCAAAAACAAATCAGTATCATTATATAATTAACGGTAAAGAATTTTTTAAATACTTAAAAGAAAAGGTCAAAACTCCCATAAGGACCCTTCACCTTTCTTTTTTAACCAATTGTTAGGTTTAAAACTTAACATTGACTTAAATTCTTTACTTAGAATAATAAGCATATATTCTAAGTTAAAGACAAAAATCTGCCGCTATGGTGAAATTGGTAGACACGCTGCTCTTAGGAAGCAGTGCTAGTGCATCTCGGTTCGAGTCCGAGTAGCGGCATACTTTATTAAAAAAAATCAATTTATCGTATAATTGGATAAGTAAATTCATTCAATAAAATTTCCAATTAACGTTTTAACTTTTTTCGTTAGACTCTTCTTTCTTTTTTTTTTTTTTTTTTATGATAGTTTCAACCTTCGAGCACATACTAATACATATTTCCTTTTCAACAATTTTAGTTTCAATTTTCATTGAAATTTATTTGAGAATCCTTTTAGTCGATGAAATTGGAAAACTCTATCATTCATCAGAAAAGGGCATGTTAGTTAGTTTTTTCGGTATAACAGGATTTTTAATTACTCATTGGATTTCTTCGGGCTATTTTCCACTAAGTGATTTAACTGAATCATTGATTTTTCTTTCCTGGAGTTTAGCTCTTATGAAGAGCATTCTATATTTCAAAAAAAATACACAAGTTTTAAACACACTAACCAGCCCAAGTGTTAGTTTTACTCAAGCTTTTGCTACTTCGGGTCTTTTAACAGAAATAAAACCAGATTCAATATTAGTACCCGTTCTTCAATCTGAGTGGTTAATAATGCACGTAAGTATGATGATACTAAGCTATGCAGCCCTTTTATGCGGATCTTTATTATCAATAGCCCTGATGGTGATGACATTTCGAAAAAATAAAAAGTTTTTTTTTCAGATAAATGGTTTTTGTTATGATAATAATTCTTATAAGATCCTATTAAGTCAAGAATTGGATTCTTGGAGCTATCGAATTATTAATTTTGGATTTATTTTTTTAACCATCGGAATACTTTCAGGAGCCGTGTGGGCGAACGAAGCGTGGGGATCTTATTGGAGTTGGGATCCAAAAGAAACGTGGGCTTTTATTACTTGGCTAGTATTTACAATTTATTTACATATGCGAAAAAAGAGGAATTGGGAAGGTCCTAATCCCGCAATTGTAGCATCTATAGGATTTTTTATAATTTGGATATGCTATTTTGGAGTCAATTTAGTAGGACTAGGTCTACATAGTTATGGTTCTTTTCCGTTAACATCTAATTAAATAAAAAAAATCTTATACAAATAGAACCAAGTGTAGCATAGAATATCGCATAGAAACATAGATTCACACAAATATAGGAAGGAATTTTTATTTTTTGACAGCAAAAGCAATATTTTTGAAGATCTATTTAATGAAAATGATAATTCGTTGAAAAAAGTCGTGGTAAAAATAAGATCAACTTTTACCACAAAACCCATTCTAAAACTCTAAAACTATTGAATAGTTTTAGAGTTTTAGAATGGGTTTTCAACAAAAAATTCAATAGATTCCAGTCTTATTTTTTGGAGTAGATTAATAAGCTAGACCCATACTACGAGTTGTTTCATGTCCTAAATAAACTCGGACACTCAAGAAATCTGTTGGACAAGCGGATTCACATCTCTTACACCCTACACAGTCTTCTGTTCTTGGAGCAGAAGCAATTTGTTTAGCTTTACATCCGTCCCAGGGTATCATTTCTAAAACATCGGTGGGGCAGGCGCGAACACATTGAGTACATCCGATACATGTATCATAAATTTTTACAGAATGTGACATTGGATCGATATATTTTTTACCATCCTAAAGTTTCGATCTAGTATTCTAAAAAAAAAATAATAATTTTTGAAACTCTAAACAAAATGAACAAATTAGTTTTTAGATATTTTATCTACTAGATGATTCAATGAGTTATCAGACTTTGTCTACTAAATAGACTTCTGGATTAGTTTAGGAAATTAGAGTTAAAATAGGTAAAAAACTTTTCTTTCTTTAGTAGATTTTTGGAAAGAAAGATGTTCCCACCACTCAATCGGACACTTTTTTTTAGACCTATTTACCGAATTTATATTAATAAATTAAACGAAACTAAATAGGTTCATTAAATTCAAAATTAATAAGTTTTTGTATCTCAAATTTCCAATTTTGAAATAAATTCGTTATAAATTATTTTATTTTTCTTTGACAAATACGCTAGCAGTCGTTGGCGTTTTCCCAAAATTTTACGCAAACCTTTCTGGGATAAATAGTCTTTTTTGTGCAATTTTAAATGGGAAGTAAGTCTACAGATCTTATTGGTGAAATTTAATATTTGAAATTCAACGGACCCTCTGTTTTTTTGGTTTTCTTTTTTATAACTAGATAAGTTGTTGATCATAAAAAAATTAATCCCCCTTGACTGATATGGATTTGCAAAACTAAAAAGAATGTAACTATTTACAAAATGAAAATTCAATAGAAGAAATTGCTTTCTGAACTCCTAAAAAAATTAATGAAATTGAACTTGATTCAGAAAATAAAAGTGAATATTTTATACTTAATATTTTTAAAAGTAGGTGTAATTAATAGGTCGAATATCTTTAATAAGTTTTAAAATGAGGTATGTGGGAATTTTTTTTCTTTTATTATGCTACCACATTACCTCATTTCAAGATCTATATCAATAACTATCAACGAATTTTCAACGGTAGATACATAAGTATCCTTAACAGATTAAAACGACTTCCATTATGAGTATCAAACCAATACCGATTCATACAAGCTAAATCTTCTAATCTATAAGACGGCCAAAGAAAGAATTCAATGTATTTTTTTTTCTTGTCCCAAAATTGATTCACTTTTTTTGATATGTTGTTGTTGCAAACGAAAGAATTTGTATCCACACCATTCCATTTGTTTGAATTTAAACAAATTAGAATTCTCAATTCTCTACGACGCTTAGACGATAAAAGATTTTCAAGAATAAGTTGATCAAAATGATTGTTATCTCGAGTTTGAATTATTCTTTGTTTTTGGTATGTTTTATTAATTTGATGTTTAATCTTCTCAATTAACGAAGTACTTATGGTTTGATACGTAATAAATTTTCCATTTGTTTTGAGAGACAGCGGTAGGGGATCAAAAAAAAATCCCGTCTTTTTGAATAATTCTGGAACATCGAAATTCTTAGTCACCTTCTCATTAATCCGTGGCACGATACGTAAATTTAACTTTCTCCTTTGAATGCAAGATAGCATTATTTTTTTTTTTTTTTTCAATCTCAGCAGAAGACAAAATATCTGGATATTTTTGAAAAAGCTTTGATTGAAAGTAATACCCCCCCTTAATTGAAAAATCAAATACTTTTTCAAAAAAAATTCGAGATTTGATTGTGTCGAATCTTTTTCAAGATCTTTTTCAGTTTCACCTTTCTGTTGACTTTCTGTTTCACTTTTCTGTTGATTCTCAGTTTCAACTTTCTGTTGACTATCCGTTTCACTTTTTGATTCACTATCCGTTTCACTTTTCTGTTGATTCTCAGTTTCAACTTTTTGTTGATTCTCAGTTTTACTTTTTTGTTTATTTGCAGTGTTATTTTTCTTTTTACTTGTTAGTTGACTGAGATTCAAATTTGAAATAAGTAAATTGCTTTGTATAATCCAAGGTTTCGTTTTATATATATTAAAAAAGAACACAAATTCAGGGAAAAACCAAAATTCCAGATTTGTGAAAGGACGATGAAAGATTTGTTGATTCATTCCCATCCAATCAACTAAAGAATTTTGAGAATTAGGTTGATTAAATTCAGTATTTGATTGAATCGAAAGAGACAAAAGATCTTTTTCTTTTTTCAAAAATTGATCAATGAATTGAATAAATTCCATTTGATCGATTAATTGATACTTATAAGTTCCAATTGAAGTATCTTGATTACTGCTGGAATTAACCGTGACCCAGTACTCAATATTCACTTTGTTTTTCAGAGAAAAATCAATCTTTTCCCAATTCAAATATTTTCGATCTAAATTTTTTTCTAGATATGGAATATCTACCCTTTCTATTTTTCCTACTAAATTATGGATATTGATCTTTCTCGTTATCGCAAACAAATTGTTTTGTGACATATTGTTATTATAAGAAATTGCTTGACGTTTAGTTACTGGGAGCGTTGATCTATAAATAACTGAGGCACTTTTTTTTTCAGTATGAATGAATTTCGATGATAAACAATCATATCGATAGCATTTTTGAAAATTATCTTTTTGATTATTATTTGATACTGAGTTAGGACCATTTTGTTTCTTGTAATCACTTAATTTTATAGCAGAATTCCTTTTGGTTAAATAGTCATTTGTAGACCTACGATATCGCTTAATCCTATTTCGCCATTTTTGTTTTTGTAATCTTAAGCTAGACCAAAGAATATTAGATAAATCATATTGAGACTTCCCTATTAACCAAAATTTCCATTGATGGGTTCCAGGCCACTTCATTTTTTGATTTAATACTTCTGATTTAAGTATTCCTTGTGTACAAAATGATTCCTTTATTTTCTTTTTAATGAACAAAGATGTTCCAGACTTATTAAGAATAGATATTAAATTACGTCCATTCAAAATACTGGTTTGTGATATTTTGTAAAATACATATGCTTGTGACAAGTTAGATAAATTCTCAAAATTTTCTGAATTTTTCAGAAAACGATTCTTTTGAGGTTTTTTATTAATTCTTTTTTTATTTGTTTCATTTTTGCAAATGTATTTATAAATCAACTTTGTTCTTGATTCCATAAAGAGTTCTTTAGTGATTCGGCAAATAGATAAAGTATATAAAAAAAGATCACTATAGATTCTTTGACTAAAAAATTTTATAAAAAAAAGACAAAAATGAAATTTCCATATTAATCCCTTTTTGAATCGATTTTTTTTTATTTTTAAGAGTCTAAAAAAATCTTTAGACAACGCTAACCTAGAACTTTTTGTTGAACGGCTCATGGCTAGTTCTGGAGTTATCCTTTTTTTATCTTCAGTAATTCGTTCTAGCTTTTTTTTTATTGTACTTGTCCGATCAGTGATAACTTTCATTTTTTCTATCGGAGAAGAATTCTTCCCATCTGCACTTTTTTCAATTGGACTAATGGATTCATTTAGTATCGGACTGCTGAACTTCTCATATTTTTTGTTTTTCAATCTATTCCGGTTTAATTTTCTTATAAAGATGCGCGCTTTCATATTCTGAATTCTTTTATCAAATTCCTTCAAAACGGGTGCCCAAAAAGAATGTGTTTTTCGTGGATGACCAAAAGGTTGTTCTGTTTCCCTTCCCCAAACTGTTAAAAAACAAAAGTTATCACGAGATTTTAATGATTTATCTTCGTACCAAGGTTTGAGACAGAAAGGAAATAGAATTTTTATCTGAATACCTTCTGTTAACCAATTTTCCGGAAATTTTTTTTCGGCTAAAGGAACACCATTATAAGTACACTTCACATGCGTTTCTCGATTCAATTCCTCGAAATCTTCAGACCATTCTGGCGTTTTAAATAAAAGCATCCGTCCAACATTTTTGCCGATTATAAATGAAGGTAATAGAATATTTTTTCGAAGAATTGATTGGGTTATTAACAAACAACCCCTTATAATTTGGGTAGCGGGAAAAGCATCCCAAGCTTCTCCTATCGCTAATCGTTCTTTTTCCTCTCGTCGTTTCTGTTCCTTTTTTTCTTCCCTGTTTGTTCTTTTTTTTCTTTCGTTTGTAGACTTTAAAATACTAAAACCCTTTCTCGATGACCAATAAAAAAAAAATTCTTTGAGTTTAACCAAGTGTGCGAAAGAAAAAAAGGTTTTTTTTTTACTCCGGTCAAAAAAAAGAGGAGAATTTACATTTGCGTTAAAAAAATCCTCAATTACTATTTTACGTCTCTGACTTCGCATAGAGTCCTTTATTAAGCCTTGACGAAAATCCGATTGTTGAGGATAGCGTATTAAAAAAAGTTTATCCTTATCGTCTGATTCCCCTTTATTTTTTGTTTGATTAATATTGGTATTTTTATTGGTCTCTTTTGAAGTATTAGCTTGGCTAGGCTT